GACACAATAGAATTAATCTTTGTAACACTATGTAGACCAGCACGTATCGGAACTCGCTGAAGACGCCATAGTCGAGACTTTCATGGTTTTGGGGTTTGACATGAATTAATAAGGCTCTTAGGGCGTAAGGGGGTAAGGGGGTTTGTCGCGCGAAAACCTTTCGTCGTTTGTCGAAGAAGGGGGGCATAGTATAGGGATCTGTGGGGTGAGTATTAAGAGTTTATGCACTTGATATCACTTATGCAATTCTTGTGTTATGTCAATGAAGCTCTACAATAGGTTAATTTAGGCAAGGAAATGTTCAACCCTGAAAGTTAACATTAGGAAGGAGTCGCCAAATGCAAAGTGAAAGTGAGCGGAAAAAAAAATACCAAATGCATATAAGTGAACGCCCGGCATGGTGGGTAACGAGTACATAGTACTCTAACATTAACTTATGCCTGGAAAGTTCATTCATTGGGGATTAATGGACGTATGGCCCTGAAATAGGAACCAAATGCCAGGAATAGTTCACCGGGTGAAACCCCCACGATTGTTGTCCGTGATCTTATCATTCATGATATGCAATTACTCGGTTGGTTGGTCGGTTCTTACTACATTAATTCTAGTCGTACCGATTTTTATTGAGTAACGCATGGAAAATGCAGCGCCTTGTTGAAGATTTACTAGACTTCATTCACTATATTGATTATACTTCATTCATACTATTTACCGGACTTAATACATGTTGGTTGCTCTTGATTTTATTTGGGTCTTAATCGTTATGCTTTGGTACGTCTTGATTTACAACTTACTTGTTTGGTTAATATAATTTATTGGTGATAATACATAGTATGTACTACACCATTATATATGTACTATAATACATAGAATGTACTAACACCATCATGCGTGACTTAGTGCATTTTGGGCGCGTCGGGCCGATGGGGAGACGCTCTGGGGCCGTGCGTTGGGCCGCGGGTTGAATTTGGTATCAATGTAGACGCGTGAAGTCTTACTCGTGGCTTCATGTTCAAATCAGGCTGGGGGCTTAATATCAGAGAATAGTTTAATTTAGAATTCTAGCTTTGGGAGTTAGAGGTGGAAGTTAGAATCTTTCTTTTCTGGGCCTCAGGGAGGATTCTAACCTCCGGTCTCCGGTTTACAAGACCGGCGCTTTAAGGCTAAGCTACTGGGGCAGTTTCATTCTAAGGCCTTGTTCTCCACTCATCCCGCTAGTGGGGCGAGAACGAGGAACAATGAAAAATAAATTAGTGAGGCCACTTGGCCGATGATAATGAAGGGATGTTCAACAGGCATGCCTCCAATTCATGTAAGGATGATAACGTCCGCCACTAGTGTCCAGAACAGGAATTGTGTTAAAGGTCGGAACGTAAGTCCTCGCTGCTTAGAGGTGTGCAGGATGGGTACCACCATAAGGACCAGGATAGAGAATAGCAGAGCTAATACTCCTCCCAGCTTGTTAGGGATAGACCGTAAAATGGCGTAAGCAAACAGGAAGTATCATTCTGGCTTGATATGTGGTGGGGTCACCAGCGGGTTGGCAGGCGTGAAATTGTCAGGGTCGCCTAAAAGATTAGGAGAAAAGAGAGCAAGAGATGTTAAGGCTAACAGCATAACTGCGAAGCCCAGTAAATCTTTATAGGAAAAGTATGGGTGGAACGAGATCTTGTCGGCATCGGAGTTAAGGCCTGCTGGGTTGTTTGACCCTGTCTCGTGCAAGAACAGGAGGTGCAGGATGGTGGCCCCTGCAATCACAAATGGGAACAAGAAATGGAAGGCGAAGAACCGAGTGAGGGTAGCATTGTCTACTGAGAAGCCTCCTCAGATTCACTGGACTAGTACTTCTCCCACGTAGGGTACAGCAGATAGTAGATTGGTAATTACTGTAGCACCTCAGAAGGACATTTGTCCTCAGGGCAGGACGTAGCCGACGAAGGCAGTTATCATGACTAGGAGGAGTAGGACAACTCCAACATTTCAGGTTTCCTTGTATAGGTACGAGCCGTAGTAAAGCCCTCGGCCAATGTGTGCATAGATGCAAATAAAGAAGAAGGATGCTCCGTTTGCGTGCATGTTGCGGATAAGTCAGCCGTAATTTACGTCGCGGCAAATGTGGGTGACAGATGAGAAGGCAGTCGCAATGTCAGAGGTGTAGTGCATGGCTAGGAATAGTCCGGTTAGAATTTGTGCTGCTAAACATAGCCCTAGCAGGGACCCAAAGTTTCATCAAACTGAAATGTTGGAGGGGGCCGGGAGGTCGACTACTGCGTCGTTGGCGATTTTTAGGAGGGGGTGGGTTTTTCGTAGGCTTGCCATTAAAGGGTTTCTATAGTTGAATAACAACGGTGGTTTTTCAAGTCATTAGTCTCGGTTAAAATCCGGGTAGAAATTTATGGTATCTATTATCCTGCTCTTGCTTGCTGGGTTCATGATGGGGTTGGTTGGGGTTGCTTCATATCCGTCCCCTTATTTTGGGGCCATGGGTTTAGTACTATCTTCAGCGGCAGGTTGTGCTGTTTTAGCAATGTTTGGCACACCATTCCTCGCCTTGTCTCTATTCTTGATTTATTTGGGTGGAATGCTTGTTGTTTTTGGGTACGCGGCGGCTCTTTCAGCTGACGAGTTTCCCGAAGACTGAACGGATGTAACGGTGTTCGAGTATGCGATGTTTTATCTTCTAGGTTTGGTGGTGGCAGTATTGTATTTTGGGCGGCCGGCTTATGAGTTCAGTGTAGGGATGCTGACGTCCGTGAAGGAGTTCTTAGTGGTTCGGGGTGATCTTGCAGGAGTCGCAGTGCTCTACGGGGTCGGTGGGATGCTGATGTTGTTCTGCGCCTGAGTTCTGCTTTTAACTCTGTTTGTAGTTCTAGAGCTCGTTCGAGGGCGATCTCGGGGGTCAATGCGGGCTCCTTAGGTGGAAGCCAGAAGGGTGGCGAGTCCTGAGGTAATCAGGAAGATCATGAGGTATGTTTTGATGATTCCTCGCTGAGCATCGCTAGTTGCGGCCGATATCTTGAGCTGCGCTGAGGCTAATCCTTTCGGCCCAGCTGCTTCGAATCATGTCTGATCAACTAACTGGTTGGCCATCGTTTGACCTAGCACTAGGTTTAGCTTGGGGGCTAACCGGTGCACGACTGCGGGGAAGTAGCCTAGTATGTTAGAGAAGTTGTGTAGCTTGATAATTGGAGTTGGCTTGAATTGCTTGGCTGTCAGAGAGGCGAGCTCCATAGCCGTTAGAAGGCCGATAATAGTGACAGCGAGAGCCGCCAGCTTAAGAAGAGGGGGCATGGTTATGATAGGGGTCTTTGTAGGGAGAGCATTTGAGGTAAGGATCAGGCCTGCCACGATGCTGCCTCAGGCTAGGCGTTTGATAGGGTTAATGACCGCGGGGTCATTTTCATTAATTGGGGAAAGAGGTGAGAATCGAGGCGTTCCTATGGTGACGAAAAATACGACCCGGAAGCTATAGACTGCAGTGAAGGAAGTCGCGATCAAGGTGAGAGCAAGGGCCCAGGCGTTTAAATAAGAAGTGTTTAAAGCTTCAATAATTGCATCTTTTGAGAAAAACCCCGCAAGGAAGGGGGTCCCGGTTAAGGCCAGGCTACCAATGGTGAGACAAGTTGAAGTGAAGGGGGCTAGGTTATGCATTCCCCCTATTTTTCGGATGTCCTGCTCGTCGTTTAGGCTGTGGATGATGGACCCAGAGCAGAGGAATAATATAGCTTTGAAGAAAGCGTGCGTGCAGATATGGAAGAAAGCTAGTTGAGGTTGATCCAGCCCAATGGTGACCATCATTAATCCTAGTTGGCTAGAGGTAGAAAATGCTACGATTTTCTTAATGTCATTCTGGGTGAGGGCGCAGGTCGCGGTGAATAATGTGGTTAGTGCCCCTAGGCATAAACAGATGGTAAGGGCTGTTTGATTAGAATGAGTAAGGGGGTGCAGCCGAATGAGGAGGAAGATCCCGGCTACGACCATTGTGCTTGAATGCAGTAGGGCAGACACTGGTGTAGGGCCTTCCATTGCGGAAGGCAACCATGGGTGGAGTCCGAATTGCGCCGATTTCCCGGTCGCAGCAACAATCAGTCCCAGAAGGGGTAGGGTCATATCAGTGTTGTGGGATAGCGAGAAGATCTGCTGCATCTCTCATGAGTTCAAATTTATAGCAAATCAGGCCATACTCATAATTAGTCCAATATCTCCAACTCGGTTGTAAATCACGGCTTGGAGCGCGGCAGTGTTAGCATCGGCCCGGCCATATCATCAGCCAATTAGTAAGAAGGATATAATTCCTACCCCCTCCCAGCCGATAAATAGTTGGAATATGTTGTTAGCCGTGACGAGGATAATTATGGCAATAAGAAACATTAGGAGGTATTTAAAGAAGCGGTTTATGAACGGGTCCGAGTGTATGTATCACGAAGCGAATTCTAGGATAGACCATGTGACGTAGAGGGCAATAGGGGTAAAAATGATGGAGTAGGCGTCGAATTTCAGGCTGATGTTGATGTTGAAAGTAGATGTATTTATTCAGTGCCAAGTGGTAACAATAGTTTCTACCCCTTGATCCAGGAAAATAAATAAGGGGAGCAGGCTAACCACAAATGCGGTGCTGACTGCAGTCTTCACGTGTGTGACGGCCCAGTTAGCGTCTTTAGCCGCGGGGTCAATTGTGGTAATAATAGGGTAGGCCAGCAGTGCGAAGATCAGGGTAAGTGCGGATGTCAGAATCAAGGTTGTTTGCATAGCCACTGCTTGGATTTGCACCAAGAGTTTTTGGTTCCTAAGACCAACGGATGACTGTTATCCTTCAGAGGCCGAGTGAGCCGCAGAGTTTAACTGCGGGGGCAGAGATTAGCAGTCCCTGCTGCTACGGGCCTCTCTCGGCGGGTAAGGAGGTTTGAACTCCTGTCCTTGGAATCACAATCCAACATTTTCGTTAAAACTATACCTGCAGTAGAACCACCCCCACATGAACTCTGGCTTGAGAATGAGAAGGATAACAGGTACAAGGTGAAGGGTGATGAGGAGATGTTCTCGTGTGTGGTAGGGGGTTAGTCCAATAATATGTGCCGGCACGGGGCCCCGTTGGGTTATGAGGAACATGTATAGGGAGTACCCTGCTGTAATCAGTGTACCAGTTCCTGTGAGGATAAGAGTCCACGGGGATCAGTTGAATATGGTTGTAATAATCTTAACTTCCCCTATTAGATTTGGGAGTGGTGGGAGTGCAAGGTTGGCTAGATTAGCAATAAACCATCAGGTAGCCGTTAGGGGAAATAGTATTTGTAGTCCTCGGGCTAAAATCATGGTACGGCTGTGTGTGCGCTCATAGGCTGTGTTTGCCAAGCAGAAGAGGGCTGACGACACTAGTCCGTGGGCAATTATTAAAATAATAGCTCCGGTTAAGCCCCAGGGGGTTTGAATCAAAATCCCTCCCGCTACCAGTCCCATGTGACTGACTGAAGAGTAAGCGATTAGCGACTTCAAGTCCGTCTGACGTAAGCAGATTGATCCTGTTATGATAATGCCCCACAAGGCGAGCACAATAAATGGGTACGCTATTTCCTTGGTGAGCGGATCCAAAATGGATGTTATTCGGATCATGCCATAGCCGCCCAGTTTCAACAGGACCGCAGCTAGCACTATTGACCCGGCAATCGGGGCCTCTACGTGAGCCTTAGGAAGCCATAAGTGGACCCCGTAAAGCGGTATTTTAACCAGGAAGGCAATAAGGCATCCTGCCCACCAGATTTTGTCCCCTCAGGATAGAAGTGTTAGCGGCTGGCCGAAGTTTAATGTGATTATGGAAAGACTTCCTGTCGAGCTTTGAAGGGTTAGCAAGGCGACTAGCAGTGGGAGGGATCCGGCCAGAGTATAAAACAGGAAGTAGGTGCCCGCGTTTAGTCGCTCCGCCTGGTTGCCTCATCGAGTAATCAGAATTAACGTTGGGACCAATGTCGCTTCAAACATAATGTAAAACATAATAATTTCTGTGGCGCCAAATGCGAGGATTAGGAAAGTCTGCAGAGAAGCGAGCAGGCTGATGTACATTCGCTGCCGAGAGAGAGGCTCGGCGCGGGTGTGATTTTGGCTTGCCAAAATCATTAAGGGAAGCAGTCAGCAGGTGAGCACCAACAAAGGAGCGGAAAGAGGGTCGATTGCCATGTAAGCATTAGGGGCGGTCCATCCCGTCTCCGCGGTTCAGTTGAGTCAGGTGAGACTAAGCAGAGCGATGAGAAGGCTGTGGGTGATTGCGGCAGTCCATAACCACTTTTTAGGGGTTAATCAGATTGTCGGAAATAGCATTAAAGTGGGGATTAGAATCTTTAGCATTGTAGGAGGTTAAGGCTTTGGAGTCGGTCTGTACCATGAGTACGAGCCGTGGCTACGAGGAGGGCCAGTCCCGTGCTGGCTTCGCAGGCGGAGAATGCGAGGAGAAGCATTGGCGCTGCAGTAAGGTTGGTGGCCTCTGTTTGGAGTGTCCACAGGGCTAGAGCTATAAACAGGGATAGCATTATTCCCTCTAAGCATAAAAGTGCTGAGAGAAGGTGGGTGCGATGAAATGCTAATCCTATAAGGCCAAGAATAAATGCTGCGCTGAAACTGAAGTGTACTGGTGTCATAAGGGGGTTATGGACTTTAACCATAATTGTCTGAGCCGAAATCAGAAGTCTTTAGTTGGACTAATCCCCTATTCAGCCCACTCAAGCCCCCCTTGCGTTCACTCGTAGACTAGTCCGAGCGTGAGTAGAACAAGGATGGCAGTCGCTCAGGACACCGTAGTGAGTGGGTTGAGCAGCTGGTTACCTCAGGGAAGTGGTAGGAGGAGAGCAATTTCTAAGTCAAAGAGCAAGAAAAGGATTGCCACGAGAAAAAACCGTAGGGAAAAGGGCAGTCGGGCGGAGCCCAGGGGGTCAAACCCACACTCATAAGGAGAGAGCTTCTCAGCGTCCGGGTTTATCTGGGGCAGCCAGAAAGATACGATTACTAGAATAATAGATAGAAGCGAGGTGATTGTTAGGATTGTTATGATTAAGCTCATTACCTTTCCTTGGGCTTTAACCAAGATCAAGTGGTTGGAAGCCACCTATACTGTCTTTTGTACTAGAAAGGTTATGATCCTCATCAATAGATAGAGACGTATAGGAAGAGTCAAACCACGTCCACAAAATGTCAGTATCAGGCAGCTGCCTCAAATCCGAAGTGGTGGTTAGAGGTAAAGTGGTAGAGTACCTGGCGCATAAGGCAGACGGCCAGGAATGTGGATCCAATAATGACGTGTAGGCCGTGGAATCCCGTGGCTACGAAGAAAGTAGAGCCGTAGACTCCGTCAGCGATAGTGAACGGGGCTTCGTAATACTCCAGGGCCTGTAAGAAGGTGAAGTAGAAGCCTAGGATAATAGTTAGGGTGAGGGATTGGATGGCTTGTTTCCGTTCTCCTTCCATTAGGCTGTGGTGGGCTCATGTAACGGTAACGCCTGAGGCTAGTAAGACGGCTGTATTCAGTAAGGGGACCTCAAAGGGGTCAAGAGTAGTGATGCCTGTTGGGGGTCAGCATCCTCCTAATTCAGGAGTTGGGGCTAGGCTAGAGTGATAGAAAGCTCAGAAAAAGCCTGCAAAGAAGAAGACTTCCGAGGTAATAAAGAGAATCATTCCGTATCGGAGCCCCTTTTGTACTGGGGGTGTATGATGTCCTTGGAAAGTTCCTTCTCGAACGACGTCTCGTCACCATTGATACATGGTTAGGATAGTTAGGACTAGCCCTAGGGTTATCAAAGTGATTGAATGGAAGTGGAACCAAATTGCGGTGCCAGAGGTCAGCAGCAGAGCGCCGACTGCTCCGGTTAGCGGTCAGGGGCTTGGGTCTACCATGTGGAATGCGTGTGCTTGGTGGGCCATTAGACGTTTTCTTGTAGATATAGACTTAGAAGAAGAACAAATACGTATGCTTGAATCATGGCTACAGCTACTTCTAGTAGGGTGAGAAGAAACAATACAGTGGCTGTCAAGATAGCAACAGTTGGTATCATAGGCAGAAGCACAAATGCTGCTGTGGCGATTAGTTGAATAAGCAGGTGGCCCGCCGTCAGGTTAGCAGTTAACCGCACCCCCAGCGCCAATGGTCGGATGAATAGGCTAATTGTTTCGATAATAATAAGGACCGGAATAAGTGGGACGGGGGTTCCTTCGGGCAGCAGGTGTCCTAAAGCTGCTGTGGGTTGGTTGCGCATGCCAATGATGACTGTGGCGAGTCATAAGGGTACAGCCAAGCCCATGTTTAGAGAAAGCTGAGTTGTTGGTGTGAATGTGTAGGGCAGGAGTCCAAGCATGTTAATGGTAAAAAGGAAGATCATAAGCGAGGTAAGCAGAACTGCTCATTTGTGCCCGCCTTGGTTTAAGGGAAGCAAGAGTTGCTGAGTAAAACGGTTAATAAATCATCCTTGGAGAGTTAGCACCCGGTTGTTGAGTCATCGGGAGGTGGGGGTGGGGTAAAGGGTCCAAGGGAGTGCAATTGCTAGGGCAATGAGTGGCATTCCTAGGTGTGTTGGGCTCATAAATTGGTCAAAAAAGCTTAGTATCATGGTCAGTTTCAAGGCTCAGGTTTGGCTTTCTCGGCCCCTACAGTGGTGGGCTCGTTGTTGAAGTTATGGGCCAGGACTTTTGGCGGAATTACCGTTAGGAAGATTAATCAGGAGAAGACAAGAATTGCAAATCAAGGGGCAGGATTAAGTTGAGGCATGTCACTAGAGGTGGTTGGGGGCCACCAGTCTCCAGCTTAAAAGGCTGGCGCTAGGCCCGATTTAGCTTCCTAGTGAGGCGTCTTCAAGTATTAGTGAGGATCAGTTTTCAAAGTGTTCTAGTGGGACGGCTTCTACTACGATGGGCATAAAACTGTGATTGGCACCACAGATCTCGGAGCATTGTCCGTAAAAGACTCCGGGGCGAGAGGCAATGAAGGCAGTTTGATTAAGTCGGCCTGGTACGGCGTCTATTTTAACTCCTAGGGCAGGGACCGCTCAGGAGTGAAGTACGTCTTCAGCCGAGACGAGGACTCGGATCGGCGATTCTATAGGAATTACCATTCGATGGTCTGTTTCCAGTAGCCGGAATTGACCAGGGGTTAGATCCTGAGTCGGCACCATGTACGAGTCGAAGCCCAGGTCTTCGTAGTCTGTATACTCGTAGCTTCAATATCATTGGTGGCCCATGGCTTTAATTGTTAAGTGTGGGTCATTAATCTCGTCCATGAGATAAAGAATCCGCAGAGAAGGGAGTGCGATCATAATTAGGATGACGGCTGGTAGGATAGTTCATACGATTTCGATTTCTTGCGAATCTAGGATATATTTATCGGTGAGTTTGGTTGACACCATTGAGACAATAATGTAAAGGACCAGTACGCTAATCAGTAAAACGATCATTAGGGCGTGGTCGTGGAAGTGTAAGAGTTCTTCTATAACAGGGGAGGCCGCGTCTTGCAATCCTAGTTGTGAGGGATGTGCCATTAAGCTCTGAGCTAAGGCACGCGGGGGTTTAACCCACAATTTTGCCTCGACAAGGCAAGGTAATGGTTTTACTAGTGTCTTATTTAAGAAAGTGGCAGAGTGGCCATGCAGCTGGCTTGAAACCATCTCACGGGGGTTCGATTCCTCCCTTTCTCGTTATTTTGCTTGTACTTGTACAAAAGCTGGCTCCTCAAAGGTGTGGTATGGAGGAGGGCAGCCATGCAGTCACTCTACATTTGTTATAGTTAGTTCTACCGACGAAACTTCTCGTTTGGCTGCGAATGCTTCCCACAGGATGAATAAGAACATAATTACAGCCACAAGAGAGATTAATGACCCGATCGAAGATACTGTGTTTCACAGGGTGTAGGCGTCCGGGTAGTCGGAGTATCGTCGTGGCATTCCTGCCAGGCCTAGGAAGTGTTGCGGGAAGAAGGTAAGATTAACACCCACAAACATCACCCCAAAATGGATTTTTGTTCAAGTGCTGTGCAGGGTATACCCTGAGAATAGCGGGAACCAGTGGACGAATGCAGCCATAATGGCAAATACAGCACCCATTGACAGGACATAGTGGAAGTGTGCTACTACATAATAGGTGTCGTGGAGAACAATGTCTAGCGAGGAATTAGACAGCACAATCCCTGTTAGACCCCCTACGGTGAAGAGGAAGATGAAGCCAAGGGCCCAGAGAAGGGGCGTTTCTCACTTGATTGAGCCCCCGTGCAGTGTGGCAAGTCAGCTAAATACTTTTACCCCTGTTGGGATAGCAATAATCATTGTTGCTGAGGTGAAATAAGCTCGAGTGTCAACGTCCATGCCTACTGTGAACATGTGGTGGGCTCACACGATGAAGCCTAAAAGTCCAATGGCCATCATTGCCCACACCATACCCATATAGCCGAAAGGCTCTTTTTTGCCTGAGTAGTAGGCTACGATGTGAGAAATCATTCCAAATCCAGGCAGGATAAGAATGTAGACTTCGGGGTGACCGAAGAACCAGAAGAGGTGTTGATAAAGGATTGGGTCTCCTCCGCCAGCAGGATCGAAGAAGGTAGTATTAAGATTCCGGTCCGTTAGAAGCATAGTGATTCCCGCAGCCAGCACCGGAAGAGATAGCAGAAGTAAAACAGCAGTGACAAGCACGGCCCAAACGAATAAAGGAGTTTGGTATTGCGAGATTGCAGGGGGTTTCATATTAATAATTGTGGTAATAAAATTGATTGCCCCTAGGATCGATGAAATACCTGCAAGATGGAGAGAGAAGATGGTTAGGTCGACGGATGCACCTGCATGGGCTAGGTTCCCTGATAAAGGAGGGTAGACTGTCCATCCTGTCCCCGCCCCAGCTTCTACACCAGAGGAGGCCAAGAGGAGAAGGAAAGAGGGAGGAAGAAGTCAGAAGCTCATGTTATTCATTCGTGGGAATGCCATGTCGGGTGCTCCGATCATTAGGGGAACCAATCAGTTCCCAAACCCTCCAATCAGGATTGGCATTACTATGAAGAAAATCATTACAAAGGCGTGTGCCGTAACGATAACATTGTAGATTTGATCGTCTCCTAGGAGCGCGCCGGGCTGGCTTAGTTCCGCTCGGATTAGGAGGCTTAGGGCAGTCCCTACTATTCCTGCTCAGGCACCAAATACTAGATAAAGGGTGCCAATATCTTTATGATTAGTTGAGAAAAATCAACGTGTAATTGCCACAGGTAGGATGGCCGAAGGTTTAGGCGGCGGATTGTAGCTCCGAGCACAGAGGTTTAACTCCTCTTCTTACCAAGAAGCTCTGTGGTGAAGTTCATGTCAGGTTGCAAACCTGAAGACGCAGGTTAACGCCTGCCGGGGCTTTCCCCGCCCTTAGTCCCCGGACGGCGGGGAAAGTAGATGGATGCTCGCTGGTTAGGGCGCTTAGCTGTTAACTAAGATTTTGTAGGATCGAGGCCTTCCCATCTAGAAAGGCTTTAGCTTAATTAAAGTGTCTGGGTTGCATCCAGAAGATGTGAGATAAAACCTTGCAAGTCTTATCAGGGGCTAGGAGATTTTCACTCCTGCTTGGAGCTTTGAAGGCTCATGGTCTATGTGCTATCCTAAGCCCCTAGGCCAGCAGAGCTAGAACGGAGGGGGTGAGTGGTAAGAGGCAGGTCGCTGATACAACCGCCGCGGATAGGAGTAGTGTGGGTCGTTTAGCGGGACTTCGCCAGGGGGCGGAAGAACTGATGGTGTAGGGGGCGAGGGTGAGGGTTATTGCGTAGGTGAGGCGGAGGTAAAAATATAGGCTTAAGAGGGCTGTGAGTGCGATTACTGTGGCTGTGAGGGGAAACCCTTGGCTAGAAACCTCTTGGAGAATAAATCATTTAGGCATGAAGCCTGTAAGAGGCGGGAGTCCACCAAGAGAAAGAAGAATGAGGCAGGCCAGCGCACTCAAAGTAGGGGCTTTGGTTCAAGCCGATGCCAAAGTAATAGTTTTGGTAGATTCTATCTTGTCCAAGGTTAGGAAGGCTGCGGTCGTCATAACAATGTATGTAATCAGTGCCAACAGAGTCATTTGAGGGGCCATTTGGGCTACTAGGATTATTCATCCTAAGTGTGCGACTGAGGAGTATGCAAGGATCTTCCGTAGTTGGGTCTGGTTAAGGCCCCCCCACCCGCCAACAAGAGTGGAGGTGATCGCTAGAGTGGTTAATAGGTATGGGTGGGCATTCTCTGCCACTTGTAAAATGAGGGCGAGGGGGGCCAGCTTTTGCCAGGTGGAAAGAATCAGGCCGGTGGTGAGTGTAATCCCCTGGAGCACTTCTGGTAGTCAAAGGTGCGTGGGGGCAAGTCCAATCTTTAGGGCTAGGGCCGTCACTGCAATGGCAGAAGCGACCGGGTGTGAGAGGTGGGTGATCTCCCATTGGCCGGTAATTCATGCATTTGTGGTGCTGGCAAAGAGGATTACAGCGGCAGCTGCGGCTTGTGTGAGGAAGTACTTAGTAGTCGCTTCGACGGCCCGCGGGTGATGCTGGTGGGCTATGAGTGGGATGATGGCTAAGGTGTTAATCTCTAGGCCTATTCAGGCTAGGAGTCAGTGGGAGCTGGCGAAAGTCAGTGTGGTGCCCAGCCCGAGGCTAAATAGGAGAATGGTAAGTACATAAGGGTTCATTAGCAGGGGAAGGACTTTAACCAACATGTTCGGGGTATGGGCCCGAAAGCTTATTTAGCTGACCTTACTAGGAAGTGGTGTAGCGGAAGCACCCAGAGTTTTGATCTCTGGAGGACGGGTTCGAATCCCTTCTTTCTAAGGAGCCGGGGGGAGTCTAACCCCCTTGGTTCACTCTATCAAAGTGGCCCTTAAGCGTTCAGGCACAGCTCCTGGGTTTACTAGAGTTGTGGTGGAAGCCCCGCAGTACCGACTGGCAGCGAGATATGCCACAGAACAAGTGCGAGCGTAAGGGGGAGGAAATTCTTCCACACTAGGTGCATTAACTGATCATATCGGAACCGCGGATATGAGGCTCGGACCCAGAGGAATACTCCTGACAGCAGAGCGGCTTTAATCATAATGCTGACTGTGGTTAACTCTGGGAGGGAGGGAAAATGCGAGGCACCTATAAATAGGATGGCGGACAGTGTATTCATGAATAAAATGTTAGCATATTCGGCAAGGAAAAATAGGGCGAAGGGGCCTCCTGCATATTCTACATTAAATCCCGAGACTAACTCCGACTCTCCTTCAGTGAGGTCAAATGGGGCACGGTTAGTCTCTGCTAGGGTGGAAATGTATCACATTGCCGCTAAGGGTCAGGCAGGGGCCAGAAGTCAGATGCCCTCTTGGGTCGTGCTAAACATTGATAAGGTAAATCCTCCGGTGAGCACAATCGTGCACAGAAGGATCAGTCCTAGGGCGACTTCGTAGGAGATGGTTTGGGCCACGGCTCGTAGGGCACCGATCAGTGCATACTTGGAGTTGGATGCTCAACCCGAACCTAGGATGGAGTAGACGGCTAGGCTAGATAGGGCTAGAATAAATAATATACCAAGGCTGAGATCTGTGACTGGATAGGGGAGGGGTAAGGGTGCCCATAGGGTAAGAGCTAGGGTTAGCGCTAAAGCCGGGGCGGCTAAAAATAGAAGGGGGGATGATGTTGACGGGCGGATTGGCTCCTTAATAAACAGCTTTACTCCGTCTGCAATAGGCTGGAGAAGCCCGTAGGGCCCCACTACGTTAGGGCCCTTGCGCAATTGCATATAGCCGAGCACCTTTCGCTCAATTAATGTTAGGAAGGCCACCGCTAGAAGCACGGGAACAATATAGGCAAGAGGGTTAATGATGTGGGCTATAATAACGTGGAGCATAGCTGGGGAGAGGATTTGAACCCCTGAAGGGGAAGGCTTAGGCTTCCTGCATTTACCGGGCTCTGCCACCCCAACTCGCCCTTCTCTTGGGCCGGGGATTGGCCCCCCTTTGCCTGCTTCAGTTGTTTTCATCAGGTCGGGGGGAGGCGTGCTTGAAGCATAGGCCTCATCATTCCGGTCCTTTCGTACTAGGAAGGGTGGCATCACAGATAGAAACTGACCTGGATTACTCCGGTCTGAACTCAGATCACGTAGGACTTTAATCGTTGAACAAACGAACCCTTAATAGCGGCTGCACCATTAGGATGTCCTGATCCAACATCGAGGTCGTAAACCCCCTCGTCGATATGGACTCTGGGAGGGGATTGCGCTGTTATCCCTAGGGTAACTTGGTCCGTTGATCGGCAAGAAGCCGGATCGTTGTCGGTCAAATATTTTGTGACTTAGAGCTGTGGCTCTTGGTTTTAGGGTTTCCCCCAATCCTCTCGGAGGCTTTTCTCTCCTCCGCGGTCGCCCCAACCGAAGACGTTTATACCAGGGCCACATTGTTTGAAAACCCGTTAGATCGGGTCTCTTTTAGTGGTTGGTGAGCGTCTAAAGCTCCATAGGGTCTTCTCGTCTTGTGTGGGTATGCCCGCTTCTGCACGGGCAGATCAGTTTCATTGACCGAAAAAAAGAGACAGTTAAACCCTCGTTATGCCATTCATACAGGTCTCCATTTAAAAGACAATTGATTGCGCTACCTTTGCACGGTTAAAATACCGCGGCCGTTAAACTTTTGGTCACAGGGCAGGCGGGACCTCCTATAACAGATGTGAGCAGGAGGCGATGTTTTTGGTAAACAGGCGGGGTTCAGGTTTGCCGAGTTCCTTTTCATTTTTTAAGTCTTTCCTTGCGTGAGCACTCCTGTGTGGGGTCAACGATGGGGTCTGCGTGATTTTCTTGGCCTAGTATGGCACGGATGCATGGCCCTCTGTTCTTGGGTTCGTTAATTGTCGATGGGGGGTCCGATTCGACTTACACATGTGCTGGGAGAAGTTCATTCTTCTTATTACTCGTTCTAGCATGGTCTCTCCTATGTCAGCATAGGGGGGCCCAGTATTAGTAGGGGCATTGAGGATATTCAATGGTATAATAGGCTTAATCTGGTCTGAGCTTTAACGCTTTCTGTTCAGGTGGCTGCTTTTAGGCCCACTGAAACCTGTGGCCTTAATTTAGTATATCTCTTAGCCTCCTGTAAAGGTTGTGTCCTTTGTTGAGGGAGCTGTACCTCCTTCAACTAACTCCCGTGGTTGTCCTCTTGCCTAACTTTAGTAAAACTGCTGTGGATGAGGGCTGACACGGGGCTGAACTTCTATTCGTTTCCTGGGCAACCAGCTATAACCTGACTCGGTAGGTCTTTCACCTCTACCCGGGGATCTTCCCACTCTTTTGCCACAGAGACGGGTTGGCCCTACAATAGGCTGTCCCGGGGTAGCTCGTCCGGTTTCGGGGGTTCAAACTAGAGTTCTCTTCGCTTGAGTTTACTGGCTAGATCATGATGCAAAAGGTACGAGGTCTGGTCTCTGCTTTTATTCACTTCAGTGCGCTATTTCAGCTCTCTTTCAGCTTTCCCTTGCGGTACTTTATCTATTGCTTCATCAGTCCTTTTCCGTCGCCCGTACTGGGGGGGTCAAATGGTTTGGTCGGCGTAGTTAGTTTATGTTAGACTAGCCTATGTTGTAAATTTAGTCTTTTTGTTTGAGCTAGCTGTTTGGTTCAGGGCGATCCAACTTGCATGGATGTCTTCTCGGTGTAAGGGAGGCGCTTAACTATCTCAGCCACACCCTGGTTATTCCAAGTGCACCTTCCGGTACACTTACCATGTTACGACTTGCCTCCCCTTTCGGCTGATTGTTGCGTTAGGTATCAAGTGTGGGTGTTGTCGGGGAGAGTGACGGGCGGTGTGTGCGCGCTTCAGAGCCGGCTTCAAGGGGGCGCTCTATTCCCCCTTTACTGCTAAATCCACCTTCGGGTTGTCGATTTCAGACATCCTTCCGTGAATTATCTGTTTCAGATAATGTAGCCCATTTCTTCCTATTCCGTACGCTACACCTCGACCTGACGTTTTGGGCATTGCCCACTCTGCTTACTGTGGTACCTTCATAGGGTAAGCTGGCGACGGCGGTATATAGGCGGGAAAAGCAAGGAGTAGTGAGGTTGAACGGGGGTTATCGGTTCTAGAACAGGCTCCTCTAGGGGGTTCTGAAGCACCGCCAAGTCCTTTGGGTTTTAAGCTAGCGCTCGTAGTTCCCAGGCGGATATTTGTTGTAGTGGAATATCTAAGTTTACGGCAGGGCATAGTGGGGTATCTAATCCCAGTTTGTGCCCCAGCTGTCGTGGGTTCTGGTGGGAGGGGGTAAAGCTACTTTCGTGTTGGTGACTCGAGCCGCCAGGTGCGTATAACAGCCTAGGGGGTCTTTAGCTTTAGTTTTGTGTTATCCGTAACCACTCTTTACGCCGGGCTTATCAACTTGGGTCTCTCGTATAACCGCGGTGGCTGGCACGAGTTTTACCGGCCCTCTTAACTCTGACTAAGTCAAGTTTTCACTTATGGCTTAATGTTTATCACTGCTGAATTCCCTTGGGGGTGTGGCTAAGCAAGGCGTCTTGGGCAAAACATTGTGCCTGATACCGGCTCCTCGTCTCCGGACGGGAGATTGAGGGCATCCTCACAGGGTCGCGGAGGCTTGCATGTGTAAATTGAGTTAAAGCTGATAATAAAGTCAGGACCAAACCTTTGTGCTCACGGGACTTTTCAAGGTCCATCTCGACATCTTCAGTGTCGTGCTTTGTTTTAAGCTACACAAGC